TTGAAAATGAGCAGTTCAGATAGAATCGAACTTTTGATTGACCCGGGCACTTGGGATCCTATGGACGAAGATATGGTCTCCATGGACCCCATTGAATTTCATTCAGAGGAGGAACCTTATAAAGATCGTATTGATTCTTATCAACAAAGAACAGGTTTAACTGAAGCTGTTCAAACAGGCATAGGTCAATTAAATGGTATTCCCATAGCAATTGGGGTTATGGATTTTCAGTTTTTGGGGGGTAGTATGGGATCTGTAGTAGGCGAGAAAATAACTCGTTTGATCGAGTATGCTACTAATCGATCTCTACCTGTTATTATTGTGTGTGCTTCCGGAGGAGCACGTATGCAAGAAGGAAGTTTGAGCTTGATGCAAATGGCTAAAATATCTTCTGCTTCATATAATTATCAATCAAATAAAAAGTTATTCTATGTATCAATCCTTACATCCCCTACAACTGGTGGAGTAACGGCCAGTTTTGGTATGTTGGGAGATGTCATTATTGCTGAACCTAACGCGTACATTGCTTTCGCAGGTAAAAGAGTAATTGAACAAACATTGAATAAAACAGTACCCGACGGTTCACAAGCAGCTGAGTATTTATTCCATAAGGGCTTATTCGACCCAATCATACCGCGTAATCTTTTAAAAGGCGTTCTGAGTGAGTTATTTCAACTACACGGTTTTTTTCCTTTGAAAAACAGATATATATAATATAGAAATAGAACGAAAATATTAAAATCTAGAAAAAATAGAAGTGATTTCTATGCCTTACCTACCAAGAACTTCCATTTTTTATTAGAAATCGAATCCCTTTTTGTTGGGTTGAATTAGTTTAGTTAGAGTCGCGAACTTATAATAAACTCTTTATCTTTAATAAAAAAAACTCTTTATTTTATTAGTAAGATAGAAAGAGTATTAAGGACGGGAGAATTCATAAAATTTCTTAAACTTAAAGTGGGTTGTCATACATATTCGTGTAGAAAGATGAATAGGTACACTAAATTTTCATTTAGTTCTCATTCCTTGCACTTATTAAGTACTTAATATTATTTATCTTAATATTATTTATAATAATTATAATATAATATAATAGATATACTTATGATATCTTTATATTTATAATAGATACAAATATTAAATTAATAGATATAAATATTAAATTGAGGTACCCGTTCTATGACAGATCTTTACTTACCTTCTTTTTTTGTCCCTTTAGTAGGCCTAGTATTTCCGGCGATTGCAATGGCTTCTTTATTTCTTCATGTACAAAAAAATAAGATTGTCTAGACCTGATGGGGCCAACCAGATATTTTTTTTTGTACAGATATTTGTTTAGTGTAATGCGGTATGATATGTGCCTTTTTTCCGAATACAAATGAAAGAACTGTTATGCATGCGGATACATGATATCCGTATAAATCCATGTATATACGGGTTATAAAAACGATCGGCAAATATTTTTATAATAGAAAGTCAATGTATCTAACCAATTACTCCTAAGGGTTCATATCAGAATAGTTTTAGTTGATGAAAGTTACTTTGGCATCAAGAAAAGTAAAGTCAATTTTTTTTTTCTGAATTCCAATCGAATGCAATCGGATCTAGTATAGTATGAACTGGCGATCAGAACATATATGGATAGAACTTATAACAGGGTCTCGAAAAGCAAGTAATTTTTTCTGGGCCTTTATTCTTTTTTTAGGTTCACTAGGATTCTTAGTGGTTGGAATTTCTAGTTATCTTGGTAGGAATCTGATACCTGGATTTCCTTCTCAACAAATTCTTTTTTTTCCACAAGGGATCGTGATGTCGTTCTATGGGATCGCGGGTTTATTCATTAGTTCCTATTTGTGGTGCACAATATCGTGGAATGTAGGTAGTGGTTATGATCGATTCGATAGAAAAGAAGGAATAATGTGTATTTTTCGTTGGGGATTCCCCGGAATAAATCGTCGCATTTTCCTTCGCTTCTTTATGAAAGATATCCAATCAATCAGAATGGAGGTTAAAGAGGGTCTTTTTCCTCGTCGTATTCTTTATATGGAAATCAGAGGCCAAGGAACCATCCCCTTGACTCGTACTGATGAGAATTTGACTCCACGAGAAATTGAACAAAAAGCTGCCGAATTGGGCTATTTCCTGCGCGTACCAATTGAAGTTTTTTGAATTTTTATCAAAAGGAACAAATTCGTTCGGATTTATCCAATTGAGATATTCGGAAATCCCATTTACTTAGAATTTACTTATTCTATTATAAATATATATATTTCATCCGAAACGGGATCCTTAATTCTATTTCTATATTCTTTTTTATTTCTATATTCTTTTTTCTAGATCTAAGGACTACATTTTTACAAAAAACTGGGAATAGATCCATAGGTTCGATACCTTGTTATAGAACTCGTGCTTTCGAGAAATATAAGATCAGATAAAGTTGACAAATGAAGCAGTTCATTAACAATTCATAGAAAAAAAAATGAAAAAAAAGAAAGCATTGGCTTCCCTCGCATATCTTGCATCTATAATATTTTTGCCCTGGTGGATCTCTCTCTCATTTCAAAAAAGTCTGGAACTTTGGATTATTCATTGGTGGAATACTAGGCAATCCGAAAATTTTTTGAATGATATTCAAGAGAAAAATGTTTTAGAAAAATTCCTAGAATTAGAAGAACTATTCTTGTTGGATGAAATGATAAAAGAATACCCAGAGACACATATAAAAAAGCTTCGTATAGGAATACACAAAGAAACGATACAATTGGTCAAAACACATAATGAATATCATCTCCATATCATTTTGCATTTGTCGACAAATATAATCTGTTTTACTATTCTAAGTGGTTATTTTATTCTGGGTAATGAAGAACTTGTTATTCTGAATTCTTGGATTCAGGAATTCTTCTATAACTTAAGTGACACAATAAAAGCTTTTTCTATTCTTTTAGTTACTGATTTATGGATTGGATTTCACTCAACCCATGGTTGGGAACTAATGATTGGTTCGATCTACAATGATTTTGGATTGGCTCATAATGAGCAAATTATATCTGGTCTTGTTTCCACTTTTCCAGTTATTCTAGATACAATTGTGAAATATTGGATCTTCCGTTTTTTAAATCGCGTATCTCCTTCGCTTGTAGTCATTTATCATTCAATGAATGAATGATAAACTTATTTGATTTCCTGATTTGATTTCCTGATATCAATCAAAAAGTTTTTTCACGTAAAAAAAGGGCATTTTTTATTTTTCTCATTCTTTATACTTTTCAAGGCCTTTGTCCTGTTTTCGTCGAATTTTTTCAGTACAATGGCAGACTCGTGGATAGGGAACTATACTAACTACCTATCTAATTTATTGTAGAAATTCCGGGATCAATGATTGGATCATGCAAAATAGAAATACTTTTTCTTGGGTAAAGGAACAGATGACTCAATTTATTTCTGTATCGATCATGATATATGTAATAACTCGAGCATCTATTTCAAATGCGTATCCCATTTTTGCGCAGAAAAGTTATGAAAATCCACGAGAAGCAACCGGGCGAATTGTATGCGCCAATTGCCATTTAGCTAATAAGCCTGTGGATATTGAAGTTCCGCAAGCTGTACTTCCTGATACTGTATTTGAAGCAGTTGTTCGAATTCCTTATGATATGCAAGTGAAACAAGTCCTTGCTAATGGTAAAAAAGGGGCTTTGAACGTGGGGGCTGTTCTTATTTTACCCGAGGGATTCGAATTAGCCCCCACCGATCGTATTTCTCCCGAGGTGAAAGAAAAGATAGGAAATCTGTCTTTTCTGAGTTATCGTCCTAATAAAAGAAATATTCTTGTGATAGGTCCTGTTCCAGGTCAAAAATATAGTGAAATCATCTTTCCCATTCTTTCCCCCGACCCTGCTACAAAGAAAGACGTTAACTTCTTAAAATATCCTATATATGTAGGTGGGAACAGGGGAAGGGGTCAGATTTATCCTGATGGGAGCAAGAGTAACAATACAGTCTATAATGCTACATCCGCGGGTATAGTAAGCAAAATAGTACGTAAAGAAAAGGGGGGATATGAAATAACCATAGTTGATGCATCGGATGGTCACCAAGCGGTTGATATTATACCTCCAGGGCCAGAACTTCTTGTTTCAGAGGGTGAATCTATCAAGCTTGATCAACCATTAACAAGCAATCCTAATGTAGGGGGGTTTGGTCAGGGAGATGCAGAAATAGTGCTTCAAGATCCATTACGCGTCCAAGGCCTTTTGTTCTTCTTGGCATCTGTTATTTTGGCACAAATTTTTTTGGTTCTTAAAAAGAAACAGTTTGAAAAGGTTCAATTATATGAAATGAATTTTTAGATCCAGAAATTCCTTACCATCAAGTTGATAAAAAGCGCCGAATTCTTGTTGATCAAAAAAATGAAATATGTATTTCTGTAAACTTCCTTAAACCTAAGGTATACAAAAACAAAGGAAGAAGATACAAGACAAGGACTGGATAAATGAAATGAAAGGAACAGGTACCTCTAGGAAGGATTATAAGTCTTCCTAATCTTCTATTCGACACAAGAAAAGGTAGAACTCCTTTTTCTTGTGTCGTCTTGTATCGAAATAATAATGCTTTTTCTCTTGTTCACCAAAGATTAATATTTCTTCTTTTCCGGATATATCGGAAATCTTTTGTTTAGATTCATACATTCATTATTTTAAATAAATAAAAACATAAGAAATAAGAAGTAGTAGACAAACAAAAAGTTTTAGAGGGGAGTCATTCATTGAGTAAATGGAGCTTCTTCTTCTATTATTCAATTAACTTCCACTTTTAATTTATATTATTTATTTTTCAATATTACTCAAAATTTACTTGTTTGGTTGAAAAGCGGCGCGGATTAGAATCTATTTTTACGCATACCTAAATGCTTATTTTTTATTTTATCTTTTTTTTCTATTTTATATACAATAAGTTTTTATTTGTTTACTATAAGAAATGTAAAAATGATTTGCAGA